GCTAGTGTAGCTTAAATCAAAGCATAACACTGAAGATGTTAAGATGAATCCTAGAAAGATTCCACGGGCACAAAGGCTTGGTCCTGACTTTACTATCAGCTTTAACTCAATTTATACATGCAAGTATCCGCATCCCCGTGAGAATGCCCTCAATCCTCTGTCCGAGAACGAGGAGCAGGCATCAGGCACAATCAACTTAAGCCCAAGACGCCTTGCTAAGCCACACCCACAAGGGATTTCAGCAGTAATAAATATTAAGCCATAAGTGAAAACTTGACTTAGTTAGAGTTAAAAGGGCCGGTAAAATTCGTGCCAGCCACCGCGGTTATACGAAAGACCCTAGTTGATAGACACGGCGTAAAGGGTGGTTAAGGAAAACAAATTAATAAAGCTAAAGACCCTCTAAGCTGTCATACGCATTCCGAGAACACGAAACCCAAACACGAAAGTCGCTTTAAATACTATTACCTGACCCCACGAAAGCTAAGAAACAAACTGGGATTAGATACCCCACTATGCTTAGCTATAAACCTAGATGTATATTTACACAAACATCCGCCCGGGTACTACGAGCACAGCTTAAAACCCAAAGGACTTGGCGGTGTCTCAGACCCACCTAGAGGAGCCTGTTCTAGAACCGATAACCCCCGTTAAACCTCACCACTTCTTGTTTTCCCCGCCTATATACCGCCGTCGTCAGCTTACCCTGTGAAGGTCCAACAGTAAGCAAAATGGGCCCGCCCAAAAACGTCAGGTCGAGGTGTAGCGTACGAAGTGGGAAGAAATGGGCTACATTTTCTACACATATAGAATATTACGAATGACATACTGAAATAAATGTCTGAAGGTGGATTTAGCAGTAAAAAACAAATAGAGTGTCCTTTTGAATTAGGCTCTGAGACGCGCACACACCGCCCGTCACTCTCCCCACATTTATAATCATTAAATACATAATAAAACACATACTCACACGGGGAGGCAAGTCGTAACATGGTAAGTGTACCGGAAGGTGCACTTGGAACAACCAGGACGTGGCTGAGATAGTTAAGCATCTCCCTTACACCGAGAAGACATCCATGCAAGTTGGATCGCCCTGAGCTAAACAGCTAGCTTAAACACCAAAAATTACCTACCAACATTAAAAATCTTTATAAAACCGCAACAATCCAAACTAAAACATTTTACCGCCCAAGTATGTGAGACAGAAAAGGCACTACATTAAAGCAATAGAAAAAGTACCGCAAGGGAATGCTGAAAGAGAAATGAAACAAATCATTAAAGCCCCACAAAGCAGAGATTAAACCTCGTACCTTTTGCATCATGATTTAGCTAGACCTTCTGAGCAAAGAGTACTTTAGTTCAAAACCCCGAAACTACGTGAGCTACCCCGAAACAGCCTATCAATTAGGGCCAACCCGTCTCTGTGGCAAAAGAGTGGGAAGATTTCCGGGTAGAGGTGATAAACCTACCGAACCTAGTTATAGCTGGTTGCCTAAGAAATGAATAGAAGTTCAGCCTCACACTCCTTAACTCAAAAACAAATTTAAAATACACGAGACAAAGAAACATGTGAGAGTTAGTCAAAGGGGGTACAGCCCCTTTGAAATAGGACACAGCCTCACCAGGAGGTTAAAGATTATATTAAATAAGATAAGACCGCTCTAGTGGGCCTAAAAGCAGCCATCAAAACAGAAAGCGTTAAAGCTCTGGCGGAATAAAAATCCATTATCCAAATATGTTATCTAAAACCCCTAACTTTATTAGGCCATTCCATGCTTACATGGAAGAAATACTGCTAAAATGAGTAATAAGAAAGAACCCCTTTCTCCTAGCCTACGTGTATACTAGATCGGACTAACCACTAGTAATTACCGAACCCAACCAAAGAGGGCAATGTGAACACCTAAAATACCAAGAAAACTTCACATAGAACAATCGTTAAACCTACACCGGAGGGCATTCATAGGAAAGACTAAAAGAAAAGGAAGGAACTCGGCAAACACTTATAAGCCTCGCCTGTTTACCAAAAACATCGCCTCCTGCAAAAATCAATGTATAGGAGGTCTTGCCTGCCCAGTGACAAGTTAAACGGCCGCGGTATTTTGACCGTGCGAAGGTAGCGCAATCACTTGTCTTTTAAATGAAGACCTGTATGAATGGTGGAACGAGGGCTTAACTGTCTCCCCTTTCAAGTCAATGAAATTGATCTGCCCGTGCAGAAGCGGACATAAAACTACAAGACGAGAAGACCCTTTGGAGCTTAAGACTTAAGATCAACTATGTCAAGAACCTTAAACAAGATTAAACTAAATAGCAACTGATCCCTGTCTTCGGTTGGGGCGACCGCGGGAGAAAACAAAGCTCCCACGCGGACCGGGATTATATCCTAAAACCAAGAGAGACACCTCTAAGGCACAGAACTTCTGACCATAAAGATCCGGCCCTCACGCCGATCAACGGACCAAGTTACCCTAGGGATAACAGCGCAATCCCCTTTAAGAGTCCATATCGACAAGGGGGTTTACGACCTCGATGTTGGATCAGGACATCCTAATGGTGCAGCCGCTATTAAGGGTTCGTTTGTTCAACGATTAAAGTCCTACGTGATCTGAGTTCAGACCGGAGCAATCCAGGTCAGTTTCTATCTGTAATGCCACTTTTCCTAGTACGAAAGGACCGGAAAAAGGGGGCCCATATTATTAATACGCCCCACCCCTATTTAATGCAATCAACTAAATTAAATAATGAGAGGGCATAACCCTAAATCAAGATAAGATTATTAAGATGGCAGAGCCCGGTAATTGCAAAAGGCCTAAGCCCTTTCCCCCGGAGGTTCAAATCCTCCTCTTAATTATGATAGCACTTCTAATTACATACCTAATTAATCCCCTAGCCTATATCGTACCAGTACTATTAGCAGTCGCCTTCCTAACCCTAATTGAACGTAAAGTACTAGGATATATGCAATTACGTAAAGGTCCAAACGTAGTAGGACCCTACGGACTCCTACAACCAATTGCAGATGGTATCAAGCTATTCATTAAAGAACCCTTACGCCCCTCAACATCCTCCCCCTTTCTATTCCTAGCAACCCCCATATTAGCTCTCACCCTAGCTCTTACCTTATGAGCCCCAATACCCATACCACATTCAATAACAGACCTAAGCCTAGGTATATTATTTATCTTAGCCCTTTCAAGCTTAGCAGTCTACTCTATCCTAGGCTCAGGATGAGCCTCTAATTCAAAATACGCCTTAATCGGAGCCCTACGGGCAGTTGCCCAAACCATTTCCTATGAAGTTAGTCTAGGACTAATTCTGCTATCAATTATCATCTTCACAGGAGGTTTCACCCTCCAAATATTTAATACAACCCAAGAAGCAGTATGATTACTAATTCCAGCATGACCCCTAGCCGCCATATGATATATCTCTACCCTAGCAGAAACAAACCGAGCTCCTTTCGACCTTACAGAAGGAGAATCAGAACTCGTCTCTGGTTTCAATGTAGAATATGCCGGAGGACCCTTCGCCCTATTCTTTCTAGCTGAATACGCCAATATCCTGCTAATAAACACCCTATCAGCTATTCTATTTCTAGGTACAACCCACAACGTTATTACACCAGAAATTACCTCAATTAATATTATAACAAAAGCTGCCCTACTTTCCATATTATTTTTATGGGTACGTGCCTCCTACCCCCGATTCCGATATGACCAACTAATACACTTAGTATGAAAAAACTTTTTACCCCTTACACTAGCCCTAATTCTATGACACATTGCCCTACCCATTGCACTAACAGGCCTACCACCCCAATTATAGCCGGAGCTGTGCCCGAATACCCAAGGACCACTTTGATAGAGTGAATAATGGAGGTTAAAATCCTCCCAGCTCCTTAGAAAGAAGGGACTCGAACCCATATTATGGAGATCAAAACTCCAAGTGTTCCCATTACACCACTTCCTAGTAAGATCAGCTAAATCAAGCTTTTGGGCCCATACCCCAAAAATGTAGGTTAAAATCCTTCTCTTACCAATGAGCCCTTACATTATTACAATTTTATTATCCAGCCTGGGCCTAGGCACAGCCCTAACATTTATAAGCTCCCACTGACTACTAGCTTGAATAGGACTTGAAATTAATACACTAGCAATTTTACCACTCATAGCCCAACATCACCACCCACGAGCAGTAGAAGCAACTACTAAATATTTCCTAGCACAAGCAGCTGCAGCAGCAACCATTCTATTTGCCAGCACTATTAATGCCTGAGCAACAGGAGAATGAAACATCAATTGCTTAACCCACCCTATCGCAACCATACTCGCTACAATAGCCCTAGCACTAAAAGTAGGCCTAGCCCCAATACATTTCTGAATGCCCCCCGTAATACAAGGACTAGACCTCACAACAGGGCTTATCATGGCTACCTGACAAAAACTGGCCCCCTTCGCCTTAATTATCCAAATAGCACCATCCACGCACCCTCAACTACTAACAATCCTAGGACTTATATCAGTATTTATTGGGGGATGAGGCGGTTTAAATCAAACCCAACTACGAAAAATTCTAGCCTACTCATCAATCGCTCACCTTGGATGAATAATTATAATTGTACAACTAAAACCACAACTAACTATCCTAACATTATCCCTATATATTATTATAACAATAGCAACTTTCTTAACATTTAAGTTAATAAATGCCACAAAAATCAATACATTAGCAACAAGCTGAGCTAAAACTCCAATTCTAACTGCAACTGCCGCCCTCGCTTTACTTTCATTAGGAGGTCTCCCTCCACTAACAGGATTCATACCAAAATGATTAATTTTACAAGAACTCACCACACAAGGTTTACCCCTAACTGCAACAGTAATAGCCCTAAGCGCACTACTAAGCCTATATTTTTATCTACGACTATGCTACTCCATAACTCTTACTATAGCCCCAAATACAAATAATTCACTAACCCCCTGACGAATACAAAACACACAAAATAAAATTCTATTAACTACTATAATAACTGCAACCCTTATACTACTGCCCCTAACCCCCCTTGCCCAAGTACTAGTTAACTAGAGACTTAGGATAACATAAGACCAAAAGCCTTCAAAGCTTTAAGTAGGAGTTAAAATCTCCTAGTCTCTGACTAAAACTTGCGGGACTCTATCCCACATCTTCTGAATGCAACTCAGACACTTTAATTAAGCTAAAGCCTTACTAGATGAGAAGGCCTCGATCCTACAAACTCCTAGTTAACAGCTAGACGCTCAAGCCAGCGAGCATTCATCTACTTTCCCCGCCTCCCTTTAAAAAAGGCGGGGAAAGCCCCGGCAGGCAATTAGCCTGCATCTTCGGATTTGCAATCCGATGTGTTATACACCACAAGACTTGATAGGAAAAGGACTTAAACCTTTGTACATGGAGCTACAATCCACCGCCTAAACCCTCGGCCATCCTACCTGTGACAATCACACGCTGATTCTTCTCAACTAACCATAAAGACATTGGTACCCTCTACTTAGTATTTGGTGCTTGAGCCGGAATAGTTGGTACAGCCCTTAGCCTGCTAATTCGGGCTGAGCTAGCCCAACCCGGAGCCCTTCTAGGGGATGACCAGATTTACAACGTTATTGTTACTGCTCATGCCTTCATCATAATTTTCTTTATAGTAATACCAATCATAATCGGAGGCTTTGGTAACTGACTTGTGCCACTAATAATTGGGGCACCAGATATAGCATTCCCACGAATAAATAATATAAGCTTCTGACTACTTCCCCCTTCTTTCCTACTGCTATTGGCTTCTTCCGGAGTTGAAGCCGGAGCAGGCACAGGATGAACTGTTTATCCTCCTCTTGCCGGAAATCTCGCACACGCCGGGGCTTCTGTAGACTTAACCATCTTTTCTCTCCACCTCGCAGGTGTATCCTCTATTCTAGGAGCCATTAATTTCATTACAACCATTATTAATATGAAACCCCCTGCTATCTCCCAATACCAAACCCCTCTATTCGTTTGAGCCGTTCTAATTACAGCCGTACTTCTACTATTATCCCTGCCCGTTCTGGCTGCTGGTATTACAATACTCCTAACAGACCGTAACCTTAATACAACATTCTTTGATCCCGCCGGAGGGGGAGATCCTATCCTTTATCAACATTTATTTTGATTCTTTGGCCACCCAGAAGTATACATTTTAATTCTTCCGGGCTTTGGAATAATTTCTCATATTGTAGCCTACTATTCTGGGAAAAAAGAACCCTTTGGATATATAGGAATAGTTTGAGCTATAATAGCCATCGGTTTATTAGGTTTCATCGTATGAGCCCATCACATATTTACAGTAGGAATGGACGTAGACACTCGAGCGTACTTTACATCCGCAACAATAATTATCGCAATCCCAACAGGTGTAAAAGTATTCAGCTGACTTGCTACTCTGCATGGGGGATCGATCAAATGAGAAACCCCTATATTATGGGCCCTTGGCTTTATCTTCCTATTTACTGTAGGGGGACTTACAGGAATCGTATTAGCCAACTCATCCTTAGACATTGTACTTCATGACACATATTATGTAGTAGCCCACTTTCATTATGTCCTATCAATAGGAGCCGTATTTGCCATTATAGGAGCCTTCGTACACTGATTCCCTCTATTCACAGGTTACACAATACATGACACCTGAACAAAAATTCACTTTGGAACAATATTTGTGGGAGTTAACCTCACCTTCTTTCCCCAACATTTCCTAGGCTTAGCCGGAATACCACGACGATACTCAGACTACCCAGATGCCTACTCATTATGAAACATTATTTCATCCATTGGCTCTATAGTCTCCCTAGTAGCAGTCGTAATATTTCTTTATATTTTATGAGAAGCCTTCACTGCTAAACGAGAAGTAATGTCCGTCGAATTAACCTCCACAAACGTAGAATGATTACACGGATGTCCTCCGCCTTACCACACATTTGAAGAACCAGCATTCGTACAAGTACGAACAAATTAACGAGAAAGGAAGGAATCGAACCCCCATAAACTAGTTTCAAGCCAGTCACATAACCACTCTGCCACTTTCTTCTATAAGATGCTAGTAAAAAAGAACATTACACTGCCTTGTCAAGACAAAATTGTAGGTTAAAATCCTGCGCATCTTAAGCTTAACAGCTTAATGGCACATCCCTCACAATTAGGATTCCAAGACGCGGCCTCCCCTGTAATAGAAGAACTTCTCCACTTCCACGACCATGCCTTAATAATCGTTTTTCTAATTAGCACCTTAGTACTATATATTATTGTTGTAATAGTTACCACCAAACTTACCAACAAATACATCTTAGATTCTCAAGAAATTGAAATTGTATGAACAATTCTGCCTGCTGTAATCCTAATTTTGATTGCTCTCCCATCCCTTCGAATTCTTTATCTAATAGATGAAGTAAATGATCCTCATTTAACCGTAAAAGCCATAGGACACCAATGATACTGAAGCTATGAGTATACAGATTATGAAAATCTAGCTTTCGATTCATATATAATCCCAACACAAGATCTAGTCCCAGGGCAATTTCGACTACTTGAAACCGACCATCGAATAGTAATTCCAATAGAGTCTCCAATTCGAGTACTAGTATCAGCTGAAGATGTATTACACTCCTGAGCTGTTCCCGCACTAGGAATTAAAATAGACGCCGTACCAGGACGACTAAACCAAACATCCTTTATCACCTCCCGACCAGGAGTATTCTACGGTCAATGTTCTGAAATTTGCGGGGCTAACCACAGCTTTATACCAATTGTTGTAGAAGCCGTTCCTCTAGAACATTTTGAAAATTGATCCTCCCTTATACTTGAAGACGCCTCACTAAGAAGCTAAATAGGGTTTAGCGTTAGCCTTTTAAGCTAAAGATTGGTGCTCCCCAACCACCCTTAGTGATATGCCACAATTAAACCCCGCCCCATGATTTGCAATCCTTGTGTTCTCATGACTAATTTTTCTAACAGTAATCCCTCACAAAGTACTAAACCACACATTTACAAATGAAGTCACAGCGCTGAGCGCCGAAACCCTTAAATCAGATACCTGAAACTGACCATGGCACTAAACCTATTTGATCAATTTATAAGCCCCACACACTTGGGAATTCCCCTAATTGCTATTGCACTTACTTTACCTTGAATCCTAGTGCCCGCCCCCACTAATCGCTATCAAAACAACCGTTTAGTGTCTCTTCAAAGCTGATTCATTAAAACATTCACACAACAACTACTACTCCCCATCAATCAAGCAGGTCACAAATGAGCAATAATTCTAGCCTCATTAATAATTTTCATTTTAACACTTAACGTCCTAGGCCTACTCCCCTACACTTTTACACCAACAACCCAACTATCATTAAATATAGGCCTAGCTGTCCCACTTTGACTAGCAACCGTAATTATTGGACTACGAAATCAACCAACAGCGGCACTAGGCCATCTCCTACCAGAAGGTACTCCAGTCCCATTAATTCCCGTCCTAATCATTATCGAAACAATCAGTCTATTTATTCGACCTTTAGCACTAGGAGTACGATTAACGGCCAATCTTACAGCCGGCCACCTATTAATCCAACTAATTTCAACCGCCACGATTACACTAATGCCTATAATAACCACAGTAGCCACACTCACCGCTATTCTACTAGTATTATTAACACTACTAGAAGTGGCGGTAGCCGTAATTCAAGCTTACGTGTTTGTCCTCTTATTAAGCCTATACCTACAAGAAAACGTCTAATGGCCCACCAAGCACATGCATATCATATGGTCGATCCTAGCCCATGGCCCTTAACCGGCGCAGTAGCTGCTCTCCTAATAACATCAGGTCTAGCAATCTGATTCCACTTTCACTCAACAACCTTAATAACACTAGGTCTAGTACTACTACTCCTTACCATATACCAATGATGACGAGATATTGTACGAGAAGGCACCTTCCAAGGTCACCACACGCCTCCTGTACAAAAAGGCCTGCGATATGGTATAATCCTTTTCATCACGTCAGAAGTCTTCTTCTTCCTAGGATTTTTCTGAGCATTCTATCACGCCAGTCTTGCCCCTACACCGGAACTTGGAGGATGTTGACCACCCACTGGAATTACTACCTTAGACCCATTTGAAGTACCCCTACTCAATACCGCTGTCCTACTAGCATCTGGCGTAACTGTCACATGGGCCCACCACAGCCTAATAGAAGGGGAACGAAAACAAGCCATCCAATCCCTAGCCCTTACAATCCTACTGGGCCTATACTTCACCGCTCTCCAAGCTATAGAATATTACGAAGCCCCTTTCACTATTGCAGATGGGGTATATGGCTCAACATTCTTCGTAGCAACAGGCTTTCATGGGCTCCATGTTATTATTGGCTCATCTTTCCTAGCTGTCTGCCTCCTACGACAAATCCAATATCATTTTACATCAGAACACCACTTTGGATTCGAAGCAGCTGCCTGATACTGACACTTCGTAGACGTTGTATGATTATTCCTATATGTTTCTATTTACTGATGAGGCTCATATCTTTCTAGTATTTCAAAGTTAGTACGAGTGACTTCCAATCACCTAGTCTTGGTTAAAATCCAAGGAAAGATAATGAATCTAATTATAGTTATAATAGCTATCTCCACAGTCCTTTCAATAATCCTAGCCCTTGTATCATTCTGACTACCTCAGATAAATCCTGACACAGAAAAACTATCCCCATACGAATGTGGCTTCGACCCTATTGGATCAGCACGCCTACCTTTTTCCCTACGATTCTTCCTAATTGCTATCCTATTTCTTCTATTTGATCTAGAAATCGCTCTCCTACTACCACTGCCATGAGGAAACCAACTATCAGATCCATCATATACTCTCCTATGAGCCGCAACTGTACTAATTCTACTTACATTGGGCTTAATTTATGAATGAATTCAAGGAGGCCTAGAATGAGCTGAATAGGGAATTAGTCCAAACATAAGACCTCTAATTTCGGCTTAGAAAACCACGGTTAAAATCCGTGATTCCCTTATGACACCCGTATACTTTACCTTTACCTCAGCATTTACCCTCGGACTAATAGGCCTAGCATTTCACCGTAATCACTTAATATCAGCATTACTCTGCTTAGAAGGAATAATACTATCCTTATTCCTAGCCCTAGCCCTTTGAATACTACAACTAGAAGCTACCGCCTTCTCCGCCGCGCCCATTCTACTACTAGCCTTTTCAGCCTGCGAAGCTAGCGCAGGTCTAGCATTATTAGTTGCTACAGCCCGAACCCATGGAACAGATCGCCTACAAGCCCTAAACCTACTACAATGCTAAAAATCTTAATCCCTACAATTATACTATTCCCCACGATCTGAATAACCTCCCCAAAATGACTATGAACCACTACAACCCTTCAAAGTTTTACTATTGCCCTAGTTAGCCTTACCTGGCTAAAATACTCTTCAGAAACAGGATGAACCTCATCTAACCTTTACATAGGCACAGACCCATTATCAACCCCCTTATTAGTCCTCACTTGCTGACTACTTCCCCTTATAATTTTAGCCAGCCAAAATCATATCAAAACAGAACCTATTAATCGTCAACGAACCTATATTACGCTATTAACCTCCCTACAAATATTTTTAATCATAGCATTTGGGGCCACCGAAATCATTATATTCTACATCATATTTGAAGCAACCCTAATCCCAACATTAATCATTATTACTCGATGAGGTAATCAAGCCGAACGACTAAGTGCAGGAACTTATTTCCTATTTTATACCCTAACCGGCTCCCTCCCCCTATTAGTGGCCCTCCTACTATTACATAATGACGTAGGAACTCTTTCAATAATAACCCTTCAATACTCCCAACCTATAAATCTTCATACATGAGGGGATAAAATTTGATGAGCTGGCTGTTTAATCGCATTCCTAGTAAAAATACCATTATATGGCATCCACCTCTGACTACCAAAAGCTCACGTAGAAGCCCCTGTAGCAGGCTCAATAGTACTAGCAGCAATTTTATTAAAACTAGGAGGATATGGTATAATACGAATAATAATTATCCTAGACCCCCTATCAAAAGACCTAGTATATCCTATTATCGCTTTAGCCCTCTGAGGCGTAATTATAACAGGCTCTATTTGCCTACGACAAACAGACCTTAAGTCACTAATCGCCTATTCATCTGTAAGCCACATAGGACTAGTAGCAGGAGGCATTCTAATTCAAACACCATGAGGTTTTACCGGAGCCTTAGTACTAATAATTGCCCATGGCTTAGTATCCTCTGCCTTATTCTGCCTAGCTAATACTACCTACGAACGAACCCACAGCCGAACAATACTATTAGCCCGAGGCCTACAAATTCTTTTCCCACTAACAGCCACCTGATGATTCATCGCTAACTTAGCAAATCTAGCACTACCCCCTCTCCCTAACCTAATAGGAGAGTTAATAATTATTACAACAATATTTAATTGATCCCCTTGAACTCTTATCCTAACAGGAGCAGGAACCCTTATCACTGCGGCCTACTCATTATACCTGTTCTTAATAACACAACGAGGACCCCTTCCACAACATATCATTAACTTACAACCTTTTCACACACGAGAACACTTATTAATGACACTACACCTTCTACCTGTCATCCTCCTCATCACAAAACCCGAAATCATATGAGGCTGATGGTACTGTAGATATAGTTTAACACAAAACATTAGATTGTGGTTCTAAAAATAGAGGTTAAATTCCTCTTATCCACCGAAAGAGGCCAGAAGCAATAAGGACTGCTAATCCCTATCACCATGGTTAAACTCCACGGCTCATTCAAACGCTTCTAAAGGATAATAGTTCATCCGTTGGTCTTAGGAACCAAAAACTCTTGGTGCAACTCCAAGTAGCAGCTATGGTAAACACTATTATAATCACTACTCTCCTATTAACATTAACAATCCTTATTTGACCCCTCACTATAACACTTAACCCACAACCTCTAAAACAAGATTGAGCCCTTAAATATGTCAAAACAGCAGTAAGTACCGCATTCTTCATTAACATCATCCCACTGCTTATTTTTTTAGACCAAGGAACAGAAACTATTATTACTACATGAAACTGAATAAACATTTCAAGCTTCGACATTAATATTAGCTTTAAATTCGACCACTACTCACTAATTTTCACCCCAGTAGCCCTGTACGTCACATGATCAATCCTAGAGTTTGCATCATGATATATACACTCCGATCCATATCTAAATCGATTCTTTAAGTACTTACTATTATTCCTAGTAGCAATAATCACCTTAGTTACTGCCAACAATATATTCCAACTGTTTATCGGCTGAGAAGGAGTAGGAATTATATCTTTCCTACTAATTGGTTGATGACACGGCCGAGCCGACGCCAACACAGCAGCCCTACAAGCAGTCATCTATAATCGAGTCGGAGATGTAGGTCTAATCCTAGCCATAGCCTGAATTGCAATAAACCTTAACTCCTGAGAAATCCCACAGATCTTTATTTTATCTAAAAACTTCGACATAACCCTACCCTTAATAGGAATTATCCTAGCTGCTACCGGAAAATCTGCACAATTTGGCTTACACCCTTGATTACCCTCCGCCATAGAAGGCCCAACCCCAGTATCAGCATTACTACACTCAAGCACTATAGTAGTTGCAGGTATTTTCTTACTAATCCGACTTCATCCTTTAATAGAAAATAATCAACTAGCACTAACCACCTGCCTATGCCTAGGCGCCCTAACAACTCTCTTCACCGCCACCTGTGCCCTCACCCAAAATGACATCAAAAAAATTGTAGCATTCTCAACATCTAGTCAACTAGGTCTAATAATAGTTACCATTGGACTTAACCAGCCCCAACTAGCCTTCCTGCATATCTGCACTCACGCCTTCTTCAAGGCCATACTCTTCCTGTGTTCAGGATCCATTATTCACAGCCTCAATGATGAACAAGACATCCGAAAAATAGGAGGTTTACACAAACTCATACCATTCACCTCCTCCTGTCTAATTATTGGAAGCCTCGCCCTTACAGGAATGCCCTTCCTAGCAGGATTCTTCTCAAAAGATGCAATCATTGAAGCCCTCAACACCTCCCACTTAAACGCCTGAGCCCTAACTCTAACACTAATTGCCACATCCTTTACAGCAGTCTATAGCCTACGGGTCATTTTCTTTGTAACTATAGGCTCACCTCGATTTACAACTCTATCCCCAATTAATGAAAACCACCAAACACTAACTGCCCCCATCGAACGTCTAGCCTGAGGAAGCATCATTGCAGGCCTAATCCTTACCTTAAACTTCCTACCATCAAAAACCCCTACCATAACAATACCACCCTCTCTTAAATTAGCCGCATTACTAGTCACAATCATAGGTCTTATTATTGCACTAGCCCTAGCCACAGCAACCACCAAACAAATCAAAACCTCCCCCTCACTATTAATACACAACTTCTCCAATATACTAGGATTCTTCCCACCTATTATCCACCGAATTATGCCTAAACTAAACCTATTACTTGGTAAACAAGCAACTAAATTCGACCAACAGTGACTAGAAATTGGGCCAAAAGGCCTACACCCCACACACCGCCATATCTCCGCATTTTTTGACAAAACCAACACTAACATCATTAAAGTCTACCTAACCTCCTATTTAATCTCAATCGCCCTAGCCATTGCCCTCCTATCCACATTTTAAACTGCTCGAAGCGCCCCACGACTCAAACCACGCGTTAACTCTAATACTACAAAAAGACATAACAATAGAACTCATGCACAAACAACTAACATTCCACCCCCAACAGAATATATTAAAGAAACCCCACCCACATCCCCTCGTACCATAAAAAATTCTTTAAACTCATCTACAACAACTCAACCCTCATAACCACTTAAAAATCACCATCCTGCCATTCCCACTCCAAATATATACATTAATACATAAGCTTTTACTGAACCCGCTCCCCATGTTTCAGGAAAAGGCTCAGAAGCTAAAGCCGCTGAATAAGCAAATACTACCAACATACCCCCCAAATAAATTAAAAATAGCATTAAACCAATTAATGACCCACCATGCCCTACCAAAATTACACATCCAACTCCAGCTGCCATTGCCAACCCTAAAGCTGCAAAATAAGGTGCAGGATTAGAAGCAACTCCCACCAAACCCACCACCAGACTCAATAAAAGAAGATCAAGAAAATATATCATAATTCTCACCAGGATTTTAACCAGGACTAATGACTTGAAAAACCACCGTTGTAATTCAACTATAAGAACTTATGGTCATCCGAAAAACACACCCCCTATTCAAAATTGTTAACGACGCATTAATTGATCTCCCCGCCCCCTCCAACATTTCTGCATGATGAAATTTTGGTTCCCTATTACTACTCTGTCTAATAATACAAATTATAACAGGATTATTCCTGGCCATACATTATACATCAGATATTTCAACCGCATTTTCATCCGTAGCCCATATCTGCCGAGACGTAAACTACGGATGAATTATCCGCAACCTACACGCAAACGGCGCCTCCTTCTTCTTTATCTGCATTTACCTGCACATCGGACGGGGATTATACTACGGCTCCTACTTATATAAAGAAACCTGAAACATTGGAGTAATCTTACTACTTCTTGTGATAATAACAGCATTTGTTGGATATGTACTACCATGAGGTCAAATATCTTTCTGAGGAGCAACAGTAATCACAAATCTCCTTTCAGCAGTACCTTATATAGGAGACATACTAGTACAATGAATCTGAGGTGGATTTTCAGTAGACAACGCAACATTGACACGATTCTTCGCATTTCACTTCCTACTCCCATTTGCAGTTGTAGCAGCCACACTTTTACACGCCCTCTTCCTACATGAAACCGGCTCAAACAACCCACTAGGCCTAAACTCAGACGCAGACAAAATCTCCTTCCACCCATACTTCTCCTACAAAGACATTCTAGGGTTCATTGTTCTCCTAACAGCCCTCGCATCCCTAGCACTTTTCTCACCCAACCTACTAGGTGACCCAGAAAACTTTACTCCAGCTAATCCCTTAGTAACCCCTCCTCACATCAAGCCAGAATGATACTTTCTATTTGCATACGCTATCCTACGCTCTATCCCCAACAAACTAGGAGGAGTCCTTGCCCTACTATTCTCGATCCTAGTACTTATAGTCGTACCCCTACTACATACATCCAAACAACAAGGCCTAACCTTCCGTCCTATCGCCCAATTTATATTCTGAGTACTAGTAGCAGACGTAATAATCCTCACCTGAATTGGAGGAATACCAGTTGAGCACCCATTCATCATCATTGGACAAATTGCCTCCGTCCTATACTTCTCATTATTCCTAATCTTAAACCCCCTAACAGGCTGATTAGAAAATAAACTTCTAAACCTTCAATGCCCTAGTAGCTTAGCCATTAAAGCGCCGGTCTTGTAATCCGGAGACCGAAGGTTAAAATCCTTCCTAGTGCCAGAAAAGAGAGATTTTAACTCCCACCCCTAACTCCCAAAGCTAGGATTCTAAACTAAACTATTTTCTGTTAACAGTATGTTCCGACATACATTAATTTACTATGGTATAGTACATAATATGCATAACACAACCCCATGCTTTAGTACATACTATGCATGATTTTACATAATGACCTGAAATCATTAAATTAAGACGGCCATACAAATTATCTAGCACTTTCCTACATCAGTTAATCACATAACCACTACATACATATGCCACCTATTGAAACTCCACAAGAACTCCCGTTGACCGGAAGAAATTGCCTACCTCAAATAACTGCATGTTCCAATAATTCCTATGTTTAAACAACAGTTCTTTTACCTAGACCTCATTAATGTAGTAAGAGACCACCAACCCTATATACCTTAATGTACGGACTCCTTGATAGGGTCAGGGGCAAAACTTGTGGGGGTTTCACAACTTGCACTATTACTGGCATCTGGTTCCTATTTCAGGGCCATTCGTTTCCAGCACCCACTTACTGTGAATTATCCTGGCATAAGTTATTGGTGGGACTTCTTTATAGCACAAACTCCCCAAGCAAAGCGTTCATTTAAAGGCATTTAATTCTTTTTTTGGGGTCACTTTCACCTGGCATATTTCATGCATCAATCCTAACTGGTTCCATCAGGGGAGTCCATTTACCTTGCTTAAAAGATAGTTTATGCGTGTTTTAATGACATAATCCTAAAGATACACATACGTATATTTCACGTGCATACCTTTATCCTTTACTCCTCATTCTACTCTAAGACTGCCCCCCCTCTCGCGCGCGATAAACCCCCCTACCCCCTAATGCCGAACAAGTCCTAAGTTATCCTGTTAAACCCCTAAACCAGGTTAGGCCCGATTGGCATCATCAACTAGTTGTGATATGTGTTGATATATAGTGTTACAAATTTGAATTATATTATATA